AATTATTCATTATCATAATGATAATTGTTCAACTTTCTAACTATAACTCATAATAATGAGAACTCAGGTGATTACCTTTTTCTTTTTTTAGAAATAGCAACAATATCTCTACTTTCTACTTTCTGCTGAAAAACGAAAGAAGATTAAAACTTGAGTTTAGTGGAAAAGCCCTTTATCGGATTTGAACCGATGACTTACGCCTTACCATGGCGTTACTCTACCGCTGAGTTAAAAGGGCTCATTTTATTCAATTCATAAGTTAGCTATTTTCCATTATAAATCTACTGCATGTATCTATATATGTACATATATGCATAGGAGCTCGTTCGGGAACAACAAATTTGACTTCCTTCGGAAGTAGGTAAGTAGGTAAAAAAAATTATTTTATTTATTGAAAAATAATAATGCAATGAATTGTTTCAAGACCGATTCCACTTGCTTTGTTTACTTTTACTGACCCATCAGAACAAGATTCACTTGATTGATACATGTACCAATCCGACATCGACATAAATTCAAGATATTTTCCCTAATCATGTAATTAGGGGATTCGATTCATATCCTGAACAAAATTCTTATAAAAAAGAAGATTTCTATCGTTTTTGAATTTTCAGGCTTAGTGTGACATAGTGATAGGCATATCTCATCTAAACGATGAACGAATCAATGAGTTAAAATTGAAGAAAAAAAATTAAATGAGGTTTTACCTTTTTTTTTTCTCTCAGACCAATCACTGCCTGAACTGAATGAATCCTATACTTCGTTTCGTTATATTTATATAACGTTTCGTTTTACGTTATTTATTTACGTTATTTATATATTAATATTAAATTTTTACGTTATATATACTATATATGTATAATATCTAGTATATATGGTACATTTGATGGCTCATTCATGAACCATCAAATAAAAAAAATTTATAGAATACAAAAAGTGGAAAAGCCTCTTCGGATCTAGTCATACCATTAGATTCTATTGACAATTCCAAAAAACTGCTCATACTATCATCATAGTATGATGACGATCGGGCGAATATGCCCCTATCGTCTAGTGGTTCAGGACATCTCTCTTTCAAGGAGGCAGCGGGGATTCGACTTCCCCTGGGGGTAGGGTACTACGAAAGGAAGTTGATCATGGATTATTAATAAGCCTAGAATTAATTCTTCCTGGGTCGATGCCCGAGCGGTTAATGGGGACGGACTGTAAATTCGTTGGCAATATGTCTACGCTGGTTCAAATCCAGCTCGGCCCAAAAATTCGCCATTCCATGAGGATGATATAACCAATTTGTCTTCCAGAAATGCGGGATCCATAGAAATAAAGAAAAAGAGTCAATTTTTTTTTTGATCTGTCCATAAATTTTTCATCCGTTCTGATCTTTCTAACGATCTAGATTCATGATCCTTAAGTATCAAGAAAGGAAAAAAAGTCCTTTTCTTTCTCATTGAAAGATTGATTATCTATTTTAACAATAAAATAACCGCAGGTTACTAGTAATCTGTGTCACTCTCGCTATAGTCCATATCTATGTGGATATGATATCCGTATATCATTCGTGTCTCTGTTACAACTACAACACGATGAATATTATTATGAAACAATAAGATAAGAATATGTATACCATATGCCTCACCGGGATTGTAGTTCAATTGGTCAGAGCACCGCCCTGTCAAGGCGGAAGCTGCGGGTTCGAGCCCCGTCAGTCCCGAACTAGGATCCGATGAATTTATCAATTCATCTCGCTATTTTCCGCAAAAAAAAAGGGGGGCAGGGAGCAAGATCTAATCTCAGCAGGGGTTTTTATTTCTTTTGTTTTTCGTTTCACATTTATCATCAGACAAAAAAAATAGGAGATTTCCATTTCTTCCCCTAGTACCGATTGATAAAGGAGAGACATATATATATATATAGATTGGTACAATCGGTGGTATTACTATATTCAATTCAGTATTTTAAGAGATACCATACTTGTCTGACTTTCTTTTTCAATTGTTCTTGATCAATGAAATGGAATAGAGTGCCCATATTTTTACCGGGGGTACATACACAAATTGTATTCGTTTATTGTACGATACACAATGAACTTAACATAATTACCTCGACAGAGTACTTTTTCAGGTTAAACCACACTTTTCTAGCTACGACTTTGTTTGTATATTCGCAATGAAAAATAGGAAACAATCTATTTCATTCTCATGGAAATAAATTTCACACTGCATTTTTGATGTATGCGTTCCGGCTCCAATCCAAGAAAGAGGATACTAATAAAATAAAAGAAAAGACCAAGTAACGCCCTCTTTTTTTAGTAAATTTGGTGAAATATTAGATCTTTTATACTTAACTCGTCCTTTTTCCACCTCACTTCTATTCTTTGTATCTCCCAGGGAATACCGGTAATATGAGAACTCATCGGATAATTGTATGTAATTGTATGTATAAGTATAAGCAAGGATAATTGTATAAAGAAGACAGTAGAAAAAGTGTAAAAAAAAAGGATGAAAAATGAAATGGGATCAGGAATCCCATGAAAAATCCCATTTTTAGTATGGATAAAAGATCTTCCTATGTTATACTATTCAATTCTCGACGATGAATCCATTTGATGGATCAGATATTGTTATTCATAATATTGATCCGATTCAGTATCATCAGGATGCAATTTATCCCATTGAATTTACAGGAATCAAATTTTTATCTCTATGGGATTAGATCCCGAGTTATTGCGAAGCAAAAAAAAAACATGAGATTATGGAAGTCAATATTCTCGCATTTATTGCTACTGCACTGTTCATTCTAGTTCCTACTGCCTTTTTACTTATCATCTACGTAAAAACAGTCAGTCAAAATGATTAATTTGACTGAAACTGGAATTATTACAATGATTGAAGAAATGAAAGAACGGGATTCCAATTCCAAGTCTTAAATGAAAAATGAAATGATCGAGCTGGAATCAGAAGTTTCTGAGATAGTATGGTAGAAAGAACTATATTCTAGTTCTTTCTACCATACTTGTAAAATACATTTTTTTATATAAAGTTTTATATAAAGTTATATTGTGTACAGATAGAGGCTTTAGATAGATCAATTTACAATATGTATGTACATATATTAAATGTACATCTAATCTAAATAGCACTAGAATTTTATTTCTTTTCTTCGCTATACACACCCATTTGTATGGATTTCGTTCAATCCAAAATAATCGAAGGCCGCCTCTTCGAATTCCTAGTTTCTTATAATTTTATATATGGATCCCGGTATCCATCGAAAGAATTAATGGAAGAAGAATAATATGGGGCATATATATACTATATAGAATATAAAAACTATATAAAATATAAAAATAAAAGAAAACATAACATAAAAGAAAATAAAACGAAACCAAGGAATTTTTTTTATCCCCAGCCCAAGAAGTCATTGGTTGACCCAGTAACAGATGATCCGCGGAGTTCTATGGTAATTTCTTCGGATTTGTAAAAGGAGTAGAATAGATATACTAGAATAGTAGACCTGCCAATTTAATTTGGCATGTTTAAAATGAGATGAGTCAAAAAAAGCATAAAAAACATTCTAGGAGTCTAATCTAAAACAAACGTGAAATGTGCGATATGTGGATCATTTAACGGAAGGAAGATCTAATTTTCTTATGTGTATGTGTAGGACCTCTTTGGATAACCACTAGTCGCTTCCAGTAGAAAGTATGTATCGTCATAATAGCCAAATTTCTCTTCGAACAGTAAAAAAAAAATAGGGATTGATTTTTTCTCATTGTAATATCCATACATAACTCGGGTAAGCGCTGGTTCATCAAAATAGAATATTTAGGAAGAATTTAGGTGGAAAAAATTTCTTATCATGCGTAGATTTGAGTTTCGAAATACAACTATGGTAATCATTCATTCTTTGATCGAATGGTTATTATTCATTATTGTAATTTCTTATTCATTACTCTATTCCAGTAGAATTTTGGAATAGAATTTTGAAACAGAGACATTTTGCTTCGCAAAACGATCAATTAAACAATTGATACAATTCGATGATTACTCAATCGATTGTTCAATTAGTAACCTAGAGTCCACTCCTTCCCCATACTACAAGTGAAAGGGAAAATGTAAAGACTACCATTAAAGCAGCCCAAGCGAGACTTACTATATCCATGTGAATTATATCCCCTATCTCTATGAAAGAATTATTCCATTATTGATCAATAATCATAGTGGAATTAATGGCGGAGAGTCAAAATAGGATTTTGACTTAAGACTATTGATGAACCAATCATTAAAAATGAGGGTTGCTTCATCCCTATTGATACTGGTTTGGACCATACCCATAACCCCAATTTTTCCAAAAATTTACAGGCTTTTATAGAGCCTACAGATTCTAAAAATAACGTATTGACACGCCTAGGCCTTTGCTTTTGCTTCTGCAAGACAAGAATTTGTCGAGTTAGATCAGTAGGATAAGAAATCCCAAGTCTTTTGTTGATCAGGCGACACCCAGATTTGAACTGGGGATAAAGGATTTGCAGTCCCCCGCCTTACCACTTGGCCATGCCGCCAAATTCGATCCAAAATGGATAAAAATATTATCCATTTTCTATTACAAATTCTTTTTGTAAGGGGATTACTGAACCTTTTTTTTCTTTTTATTTTTTTTATTTGGATCTTGAATCCCATTGTACTTATCCCTTTCAAAAAATTAATCTCTATTTTTTAGGTTTAGATTATTCTCTTCGATTGATTGTATCTCAAAAGACACACCACTTCAAAATTTTCCTTTTCTTTTCTATTGAAAAGAGAAAAAATAGATTTTCCCAGCCACAGACTGAAAAATGCAATTCAGGGCAAATTGGACCCATTAACTATTTACTTTTACTTTTACTAATTCTACTAATTCAAAGTAAATAGTTAATTTGTATCTCAAATTGTGTTTCCTTAATGGCATAATAAAATCGAATTGATTTACGACTAATCAGTATCACAAATCAGTATCAATTA